TCCAATTTCTTTTTTCAATGGGTTTAGATGATCTAGTTCTTAATATTATTACTTTACTTAACTGATAGACAGATTCCACAATAAATCTCTTGATTCGGAATTAGGGACTCATGTCCCATCTGATGAATCGATTTTGTTTTACACTTCTGTATCTCGCTCTATCTTGTTTTTTAGTATTATCTAAAATAACGGACGAATTATGAATTTTCCATAACTTAGGTAAGTGCTTTACCAACATATGTAGTGTAGTAAAAAAAAAAAAATGGAATTTAACCCCTTCATGCTTACTATAACTAGTTATTTCGGTTTTCTACTGGCTGCTTTAACTATAACCCCAGCTCTATTTATTGGCTTGAACAAGATACGTCTTATTTGAAATGAATTGAATGAATAAGTCAGAAAATAAGAATTTTTCTTTTGGATTCCTGGTATTCTAGGGCCCTTTTCCACACTCATTACCAATTCTTTTCTTGGTCATTGAGATTCGTGGATAATTTAGACTATTATTTAGAGATAGATCGTACCTCTTTTTTTATCCCCTCGAACAAATTGAAATGATTGAAGTTTTTCTATTTGGAATCGTCTTAGGCCTAATTCCTATTACTTTAGCGGGATTATTCGTGACTGCGTATTTGCAATACAGGCGTGGGGATCAGTTGGATCTTTGATTGAGTAATATTTATTTTTTGATTGACCTCCTCCAGACCAGAGAGGAGGTCAAATTGGAGTTGTAATTCGACTTTGTTTTTTGAAGTTATTTTACTCTGTTTCGATATAAGATAGATGGGATCACGCTCTGTAGGATTTGAACCTACGACATCGGGTTTTGGAGACCCGCGTTCTACCAAACTGAACTAAGAGCGCTTTCAAAAAGAAAATCCTTTTCTACTCCTAATGTGTCTCACGTACGTATAGTATCCAAAAATTCAAGTTATATCCACTTTAATTGATCTCCCCGCTACTGCTCATAAAGAAGAGAGAAGTAATAGGTAGGGATGACAGGATTTGAACCTGTGACATTTTGTACCCAAAACAAACGCGCTACCAAGCTGCGCTACATCCCTTTTCCAAATTGTTGTACAATGCCATTCTACACAATTCCGTTCTTGTTTTCCACATCGTAATTTTCTTCTATTTCTCTATGTATATAGAACTTTCTTGTCATTTTTTGTTTTCGGTCTCATATAATCAAGGAAGGGTATATATCTAAAGTCCAGTGAAATTTCACCTATAAAAGAAAGATTACTATTCTTTAGTAATGTATAGGAAGAAGGGGTCATCTTTTTCTTTTTTAGGGATAGGAAAATCTCGTCTATATGGTTCATTCTCTATATATAGAATATTGATTCTATATATATAGAATATTGGTTTTGTTTTTTTAATTAGGAATTTCGCCTAAAGAAAAGAAATACAAACGATCTTGGGCAAGAGTATCTGATCATATATGTATTCCAATAAGGAAGGAGGATTTTCAATGCGGGATATAAAAACATATCTCTCTGTAGCACCCGTGCTAAGTACTCTATGGTTTGGGGCTTTAGCAGGTTTATTGATAGAAATTAATCGTTTATTCCCAGATGCTTTGTCATTCCCTTTTTTTTAATTCTAGTTATTCCTATGCGAGAGATAGAATTCTTCGTGACATGACGAAAATTTTCCTTCAATCCTTTTTTAGTATACGAAGCAAAAAGAAATAAAAGATGGATTGGGTTGAACCTCAGAGTCATGAAAAATTCGGTAAATCTCATTTTGGAAGAAAACATAAATTTAATTAAAAGCGGTATCCAAGCTAAGTCAGGCCTCAGAAATAAGAGCCTAGAAAGAGGCTGCGGTCTTGCTACTTAAATGAAAGGATTTCGAAAATGAAAGGATTTCGAAGCAAAATCCTTGCTAATTCGACAAAGATTGTATTCTTTAATTATTTCTCCATTTTTTATTACTTAATTTACGAATTTCAAAATTTTTTTATTCTATTGGATTTTATTCTTCTTTTTCGGATCCAATGATTTTATTCTTTTTTTTTTTTTGATCCAATCCAATCAATATAGAAGAATAAAAGAATAGGTATAAGAATTAAGTTAAGTCGATTCAAAAAGTAAAGGAGGTTCATGGCCAAGGGGAAAGATGTTAGAATCAGAGTGATTTTGGAATGTATCAGTTGTGTTCGAAAGGGTACCAATAAGGAATTGACGGGGATTTCTAGATATAGTAGTCAAAAGAATCGCCACAATACACCCGGACAATTAGAATTAAGAAAATTTTGTCGTTATTGCCGCAAGCATACGACTCATAATGAAATAAAGAAATAGGAGCATCGTGTTTTTTATTTTTCTAAAGAACAGAAAGAGTAAGAACTTCTTATTTAATATTCTTATTTAATATATAGAACATAAATAGAATACAAAATACAAATCAACTCATCTGATTTTAGTTAGATATTATTTCATATGTATAGAGGTTTTTATAGAGTATATGAATCAAATAATATATGGACCAAAGAAAGACTACTTTTCTGGATCCAAAATTAATAAAATAAAGAAATCCATTTTTTTTTTTCAAATTTTTAAATAAGGAATAAATCATGTATATATCTAAACAACCTTTTCGTAAATCTAAGCAACCTTTTCGTAAATCCAAACAAACTTTTCATAAATCCAAGCAACCTTTTCGTAAATTCAAACAACCTTTTCGTAAATCCAAACAACCTTTTCGTAGGCGTTCCCGAATTGGTCCGGGGGATCGAATTGATTATAGAAACATGAGTTTAATTAATCGATTTATTAGTGAACAAGGAAAAATATTATCCAGACGAATAAATAGATTAACCTTGAAACAACAACGATTAATTACTCTTGCTATAAAACAGGCTCGTATTTTATCTTTCTTACCATTTCGTAACTATGAGAATGAGAAGCAATTTCAAGCCCAGTCAATTTCAATAATTACTGGTCCTAGACACAGAAAAAATAGACATATTCCTCAATTAACACAAAAGTTCAATTCTAATCGAAATTTAAGAAACTCCAACCAGAATTTAAGAAACAACAATCGGAGCTTAAGTTCCGATTGTTGATGTTTTATTCGAAAGGGTCAGACTCATATTATATATAAATAAAGTAATCCAGTTTTGATTCTTGTGTTTGTTATAAGAAAAGAAAGAAAAATGGGAAAAAAGAAATAGTTTTTTTATTTATTGCAACATGCTCGTTGATTCCTACCACTTAATCTTAATTTATTGTATCTTCCCGGAGTTCCCTCTCCGGGAATTCGGTTTTAATTATTCCTGTATATTACTTTTTTATCCCTTTAATTGATGGTCTTTATTTTATTGGAAATCGTGTAAAGATTATTTGGATTTGATACAGCTACTTGTGCAAGCATTTTACGATTAAGAATCAATTCCTTTTTGTACAGATTGTGTATTAATTTACTATAACTATCGAATACTTTATATATCCGTGTTGCTGCGTTTATCCGAGTGATCCACAAACGACGAAAATCCCTCTTTTGCCTGCCTCTATCTCGATGAGAAGAAACAAAAGCTCTTCTTACTTGTTGAGTAATCATTCGATTAAGTCTTAAATGAGCCCCTCTAAAGTTTGAGGCAAATGAACGCATTTTTGTTCGTCGTCTCCGAGCTATATATCCTCGCGGAACTCTGGTCATTGAATCAAATTAACCTTAATGAATAACTAATGATTTCTCTTCTTTTAACCTTTTTTTCCCATTAATAACAAAACGGATTATTCCGATATATAAAAAATTAATTCCAATGGCTTTTGCTACTATAACCTTCCCAACCACGATTTTTTATTCTATCCCCTTCAGTTATTTCGCATAGAAAAAAAATTCTAACGATACTAAAAAAACAGTGGGTTCCATCGTTTCTATGGTTCCCTTTTAAACGGTGAGGCCCTCTCTATACACCGGAGCCCTTTCTTTCATCAAAAGGTATTGTGAACTTGTATAGTTCACATTCTTTGGCTCTACCTATCCATTATAGAGTAAATAGCTCTTTTCACAATAAATAAGAGTTATTCATACAGTGACGGTATTTAATTATGAAAGTTGGCTAAGTAGCTGACCCTTTAGTCCGTTCTTTTAAGATAAAGGAGCATAAGCCTTTTCTTTTTATTACTATTTCCTCCGCTTAATGCATAACCATTTGCTAGCAATGGGGGAAATGCTTCTTCCAATCTAGATGATTGGATTTGCACCAAAGGAAACCATAAATTCCATATACCAGAGAAATCTAGGATAGAGAAGCTCTATTCTATTCATTGGTACGGATCATGGATACTTCAAAAATTGTCTTATTTGTTTGAACTCATGATCTGAACGAGTCGCACATACACCCTAGCACATGTTCCTCGACGCTGAGGACATCCCTTAAGCGCGGGCGTTTTTCTAGCATTTCGTATTGGCTGTCTTGCATTTCTAATAAGTTGTTTAACCGTTGGCATGTTGTATGTATATAGAAAAAAAAAAATGGATTGGTTTAGATCGATCTTAACCTGATTCATCATCATGAAGTGTTTCTATTTTCTATAAAATCGCATAAAACCCGAATTTAGGTTTGAAAAAAATTTACAAGAAATTCAGCCACTACCAATCCTTAAACATTTCTGGAAACCATACTGGATCAGTATCGCAGTGCTCGTCAATCATTTCATCCCCTACAATATCGACAAGTCCGTAAGCTTTGGCTTCGTCTGCTGACATAAAAACATCCCTTTCCATGTCTTCGGATACAACCCAAAAAGGCTTGCCTGTTCTTAGTGCATAAACCCTTGTGATCATTTCGCGAACTTTGTGTAACTCTTCCACTTCTAGTAAAAATTCTGGTGTCCTTGCCCGATAATAAGCACTAGCAGGTTGGTGAAGCATAATTCTAGCGTGAGGGAATGCTATACGCTTGGTAGGTTCTCCTCCAAGCAGAATGAAGGAGGCCATGGACGCGGCTATTCCGAGACATATTGTATATATATCTGGTGTCACCGTTTGCATCGTATCAAAAATCGCCATTCCTGAGATTAGCCACCCGCCGGGGGAGTTTATAAACAAAAAAATATCGCTAATTCCATCTTCTATACTGAGATATACCATGAGACCTGTAATATGATTCGTGATCTCGCAACGAATCTCTTGACCTAAAAAAAGTGTCCTTTCTCGATACATAACATTGTATAAGTCAACCCAAGTCGCTTCTTCATCTCCGGGAATCCGGTAAGGTACTTTTGGAACACCAATGGGCATATTAGATTAATATTATTAAATTTTAGTAAGAAAACTACACTTTAATATGGAAACTTAAGAATAGAAGAGAAAGAAAGAATCCGCAGTTTTTTATCTTCATTTTTTTCTTATTCTATAAGAATACTATAGATTCTATTAATACATAGATTCCTAAATTATCCATATAAGGAGGGTAAAACAGATTGAATAAAGAAAAAGGAATCTGTGATTCGAATGAGAAACAAAGAGGGATTAGGGATCTATTCTTCGTTTTTCGAAATAGACCAAGCTACCCATTGCATATTGGCACTTATCGAGTATAGAATAGATCTGCTTCTCTTTCTTCTTACAAACAGAATTGGCTTTTTATTTTTAATGGAATGAAATAAATATTCACGCTTTCTGACACAGAATCCCCTAGAAGGGTTAGGTACATAGGATATGGATAGTCTTTTCCAATGCGATAAAATAAAACGACATCGTGTCTATTTTTCTTTGCTAAAGGGGTATTTCCATGGGTTTGCCTTGGTATCGTGTTCATACTGTCGTATTAAATGATCCGGGTCGATTGCTTTCGGTGCATATAATGCATACAGCTCTAGTTTCTGGTTGGGCTGGCTCGATGGCTTTATACGAATTAGCGGTTTTTGATCCCTCTGATCCTGTTCTGGATCCAATGTGGAGACAAGGTATGTTTGTCATCCCCTTCATGACTCGTTTAGGAATAACCAATTCGTGGGGTGGTTGGAGTATTTCAGGAGGAACTATAACGAATCCGGGTATTTGGAGTTATGAAGGTGTGGCAGGTGCGCATATTGTGTTTTCTGGCTTGTGTTTCTTGGCAGCTATCTGGCATTGGGTATATTGGGACCTAGAAATATTCTGTGATGAGCGGACGGGAAAACCTTCTTTGGATTTGCCCAAGATCTTTGGAATTCATTTATTTCTTGCAGGGGTGGCTTGTTTTGGCTTTGGTGCATTTCATGTAACAGGTTTGTATGGTCCTGGGATATGGGTGTCTGATCCTTATGGACTAACTGGAAAAGTACAAGCTGTAAATCCTGCGTGGGGTGCAGAAGGGTTTGATCCTTTCGTTCCGGGAGGAATAGCTTCGCATCATATTGCTGCGGGTACATTGGGCATATTAGCAGGCCTATTCCATCTTAGTGTCCGTCCGCCTCAACGTCTATACAAAGGATTACGTATGGGCAATATTGAAACTGTACTTTCCAGTAGTATCGCTGCTGTTTTTTTTGCAGCTTTCGTAGTTGCCGGAACTATGTGGTATGGATCGGCAACTACCCCAATCGAATTATTTGGGCCTACTCGTTATCAGTGGGATCAGGGATACTTTCAGCAAGAAATATATCGAAGAGTTAGCGATGGGTTAGCCGAAAATCTTAGTTTATCAGAAGCTTGGTCTAAAATTCCCGAAAAATTAGCTTTTTATGATTATATTGGTAATAATCCGGCAAAGGGGGGATTATTCAGAGCAGGCTCAATGGACAATGGGGATGGAATAGCTGTTGGATGGTTAGGACATCCTGTCTTTAGAGATAAAGAAGGGCGCGAGCTTTTTGTACGTCGTATGCCTACTTTTTTTGAAACATTTCCGGTAGTTTTGGTAGATGAAGAGGGAATTGTGAGAGCGGACGTTCCTTTTAGAAGAGCAGAATCCAAATATAGCGTTGAACAAGTAGGCGTAACGGTAGAGTTCTATGGTGGCGAACTTAATGGAGTAAGTTATTCTGATCCTGCTACTGTAAAAAAATATGCAAGGCGTGCCCAATTAGGAGAAATTTTTGAATTAGATCGAGCTACTTTGAAATCAGATGGTGTTTTTCGCAGCAGTCCAAGGGGTTGGTTCACTTTTGGTCATGCTACCTTTGCTTTGCTCTTCTTTTTTGGACACATTTGGCATGGCGCTCGAACCTTGTTCCGAGATGTTTTTGCTGGTATTGATCCAGACTTGGATGCTCAAGTGGAATTTGGAACATTCCAAAAAGTTGGGGATCCTACTACAAGGAGACAGACAGTCTGATACCACATTGCTATGGGATCTTTCACCTATCTTTTTTGATGACAGGACATGGGAAACATCTCCTGTCCTTTCTTTGACTCTTTTTCTTTTTTTATATGGGAAATGATCCCAAATGACAAGTGAATAGGTGTGGAAGTTATAATTGTAAATAAACCACGATCGAATCTATGGAAGCATTGGTTTATACGTTCCTTTTAGTTTCGACTTTAGGGATAATTTTTTTCGCTATCTTCTTCCGAGAACCGCCTAAGGTTCCGACTAAAAAATGAAATAATTTAATTGAAGTAAGAAGTCTCCCATCTGGGAGACTTCTTACTTCAATTAGTCCCCATGTTCTTCGAATGGATCTCTTAATTGTTGAGAGGGTTGCCCAAACGCGGTATATAAGGCATACCCAGTAAAGCTTACAAGTAAACCAGATATGAAGATGGCGACTAAAGTTGCTGTTTCCATTTTTATAGAATTTCAAGATTACAATGGATCTATGAAAAGATCGTGTATTTACAACTACAACGGAATAGTATACAAAGTCAACACCAATGATTAAATAGAATTTATGGCTACACAAACCGTTGAAGATAGTTCTAGACCTAGGCCAAAACGAACTGGTGCAGGTAGTTTATTGAAACCCTTGAATTCGGAATATGGGAAAGTAGCTCCGGGTTGGGGAACTACTCCTTTTATGGGGGTTGCAATGGCTTTATTCGCGATATTCCTATCTATCATTTTAGAAATTTATAATTCTTCTGTTTTACTGGACGGAATTTTAATGAATTAGGTTTCTACTAACTAAAATTATGAAGTCATAGTTTTTCCATCCAAAAAAGGGCCTTTCTGTTTTAAGCTCCACATTTCTAGACATTCTGGTAGTTCGACCGTGGATTTTTTTATTTTGGTATCTCTGGAATATGAGTGTGTGACTTGTTAGAATTGATCCTATTGATAATACATAGAAAGGGCCTGTTATCTCTATCAAGATGATTCTACTTCGTCGGATATTATTTAGTCTAGTATCTGGAACACGAAATACATAGAGTGGATCAAGAAAAAAAAAATGGAACTATGATTCATACTCACTATTTAGACCTCGCAACCAGACTGAAAAAAAAAAATCAAGTAGTTCTTAATAAAAAAAGAACTTTTCTTCTTTCCAATTTTGTTTGCCCAAAAGACAACTTTTTTTTCTCTCGATTTTGTCGAGTTATTACACAAATTCAATAAATGATCATCAAGCGGTTCTTATTCGAAGAACCCTTGCCTTTTCTTTAGCTTGAGACTCAATCATCGTGGCTCTAGTATGAATCTAAGGTTTTAATTGAACTGATTCATAGGATCGCAACAAGATAATTTCTATTAGAAAACCACTATAAATTTTTATTCTTTTTTACTAGTAAAAAAAATAAATAAAAAATAGGGAAGAGAAAAGTCAAGAGGCCTCTAATGATCAACATAAGGGAAAGAAAGACAGATGAGCCAACTTGAGATTTTTTGGCATTATCATCACAAAGAAGAAATTCTGGATTTTTCTTAATTTAATATCTTCAAGGCAAATTGATTCAATCCCGTGGCTGATGAAATTTTGAACCTTTTTTTTTCTAATATCCGTTGAAAATTTGTGTGTTTCTGCTTGAGCCGTACGAGATGAAATTTTCATATACGGTTCTCGGAGGGGGAGTTGGGCTAGTTACCTATCTCAATAAAGTATATGATTGGTTTGAGGAACGTCTTGAGATTCAGGCAATTGCGGATGATATAACTAGTAAATATGTTCCTCCTCATGTCAACATATTTTATTGTTTAGGGGGAATTACACTTACTTGTTTTTTAGTACAAGTTGCTACCGGTTTTGCTATGACTTTTTACTACCGACCAACCGTTACAGAGGCTTTTTCCTCCGTTCAATATATAATGACGGAGGCCAACTTTGGTTGGTTAATACGATCAGTTCATCGATGGTCAGCAAGTATGATGGTTCTAATGATGATCCTGCACGTATTTCGTGTGTATCTCACAGGTGGATTTAAAAAACCCCGTGAATTAACTTGGGTCACAGGTGTGGTTTTGGCTGTATTGACTGCATCATTTGGTGTAACTGGTTATTCTTTACCTTGGGATCAAATCGGTTATTGGGCAGTCAAAATTGTGACAGGTGTACCTGAAGCGATTCCGGTAATAGGATCCCCTTTAGTGGAGTTATTACGTGGAAGTGCTAGTGTGGGGCAATCCACTTTGACTCGTTTTTATAGTTTACATACCTTTGTACTGCCTCTGCTTACTGCTGTATTTATGTTAATGCACTTTCCAATGATACGTAAGCAAGGTATTTCTGGTCCTTTATAGGGAAGGCATATTATAGAGAATTCGAATTTTCATATATCATATCGGGTAGGTTGTGGTATTTCATTGCTACAAACATGGGTTATTGTAAAATAAGACATGTCATTTGGATACTTCTCTTCAACTCTGAAGTATTTTGATACAAATAGTTGAAGTTAATTTTACGAAAGAAAATAAGGCGGATTATGGGAGTGTGTGACTTGAATTATTGATTTGGCCATGCAGATAGAGAATTGAATCTGCCGCATTAGAATTCACGACCAAAGGTGTCTCCGCATCCAATCAACACGTAAGTCCCCTATCTAGGAAGGATATGCTGGTTCACTCGAGGAGAATATTTTCTATGATCATACCCCAACCATGTCATCCATGAACAGGCTCCGTAAGATCCCGTAGAGTATAAATGGAATAAGTCATGTAATATGATCCAATTCTATATTTATTACACTTACTTTTTATTATAGTATGGAAATGCATTCATTTTCTTTGCATCGATTTCGATCCGCAATATTATCGGAGTAAAAGAAGGGATCTAAGGAAGAAAGTAGGCTAAACTTTTAAATTTTTTATTAGTAACAAGTAAATACTTTGTTTGGGCGTAAGAAACTTGCGATATTGAGGGGATAAACACCAACTAATCAAAAGACAATCCACAAAGCAATTGATCATGATCAAATTTGTAAGCCCACTTGGATATTGAGCATTTAAGCATAAGAATAGGATTCTTTTCAATGAGTATTTATAAGCGCAACTTCGGAAAAGATAATCTGATAAAGCTTTTCTTACCTTGAGTCATTGAGTCATTATATAACCTATTCTATTGTGGATCCTCCGCGGTCTTATTTCTTTCATTCTTGCTCGAGCCGGATGATGAAAAATTCTCATGTCCGGTTCCTTTGGGGGATGGATCCTAAACAATTCACCTATCCCAATAACAAAGAAACCTGATTTAAATGATCCTGTATTAAGAGCAAAATTAGCTAAAGGGATGGGACATAATTATTATGGGGAACCCGCATGGCCCAACGATCTTTTATACATTTTTCCAGTAGTAATTCTAGGTACTATTGCATGTAATGTAGGTTTAGCGGTTCTTGAGCCGTCAATGATTGGTGAACCGGCGGATCCGTTTGCAACTCCTCTGGAAATATTACCCGAGTGGTACTTCTTTCCCGTATTTCAAATACTCCGTACAGTACCCAATAAGTTATTGGGCGTTCTCTTAATGGTTTCTGTGCCAACAGGCTTATTAACAGTACCCTTTCTAGAGAATGTCAATAAATTCCAAAATCCATTTCGTCGCCCAGTAGCTACGACGGTTTTTTTAATCGGTACTGTAGTAGCTCTTTGGTTAGGTATTGGAGCAACATTACCCATTGATAAATCCTTAACTTTAGGTCTTTTTTAGGGATTTTTCAGGTTGATTCATTCAACCGTGAAGTTCCCTGCATGGGTATCTAGGAAATAGTTACTTCCAAGTGAATCTTCCCTAGATACCTAAAATCTATTTTATTATGATCCATTTCGCGAAAATATAGATTGTGCCAAAGATGCAAAATTGTTTTCTTTTTTCTTTTTATTCTAACTCGAAAAAGAAAAAGAGGAAAAAATTGTAATGGATTTAAAGCAAGAACTTGTTCTTAGGTAAATCAATTGGGAGATGCTTCTCTAGAGTGGCCCATATAAGTTTTCCATCTTCCATACGAAAGCTGTCAATTCTCATAAGATCTTCTTCAGTCTTACTCAAAAGGTCCAATAGTGTATGTATATTGGCCCTTTTGAGACAATTATACGTTCTAGAAGGCAATTCTAATTGATCAATAAAAATACAATTCAATGGAATTCCTTTTTTGTTTTTCTTTAGATTAGTGAATCTTTTTTGAAAGGTTAAAAGGGGTGGAATAAACCTATTTTTATTTTCTTCGAAACTAGTGCCCTCTTCCTCTGCGTGTAGAAAAGGAAGAAATAAATCAATCAAATTACGAGAAGCTTCATAAAGCGCTTCTTTAGGGGTTAAACTTCCATTCGTCCATATTTCTAGAAAAAGTATCTCGTGTTTTTCATTTCCATTCCCACAAGAAAAAATACTATAATTCACATTTCGAACAGGCATGGATACAGCATCTATAGGATAACTTCCATCTTGAGAGTTCTTTCTGAGTTCCGTATGATATCCGCGATCTCTCTTGATCTGTAACTCAATACAGAAATCAATGGGGTCTCTCAAGTTAGCTATAGGTTGTGTGGTATCAACGAGTTCTACGGAAGGCGGTAAGATTATATCTTGAGCGGTTATGTATCTAGGACCTTTGACGCAAATTGATGCGTCTCTAACTCCATAGAGATTACTTCTCAATACAATTTCTTTCAAATTTAGTAAAATTTCTTGTATGGATTCTTCAATACCTACTATTGTAGAATATTCGTGTGGCACGTTCCCAAATTTTGCGCGTGTGATACATGTTCCTTCCATTTCTCCAAGTAAAGCTCTTCGCAAGGCAATACCGACAGTATCTGCTTGACCTTTTCTAAGTGGGGACAGAATGAAACGACCATAATAAAGACGCTTACTATCTACTCTTGATTCAACACACTTCCACCGTAGTGTTTGGGTGGATCCTGTTACCTCCTCTCGAACCATAATAGACTAGTATTTATTTGATCATTGAATCGTTTATTTCTCTTGAAAGCTGTTTAATTCTTTTACAGACGTCTTTTTTTAGGAGGTCGACATCCATTATGCGGCATCGGTGTTACATCGCGTATACAACTTAACCGTACACCACTTTTAGCAATGGCTCGTAATGCGGCATCTCTTCCGCTACCAGCCCCTTTTACCATAACTTCCGCTCGTTGCAAACCCACTGTACGAATAGCATCTACTGCTGTTCTTTGACCAGCATAGGGTGATGCTTTTCTTGAGCTTTTGAATCCACAAGTACCTGCAGAGGACCAGAAAACCACCCGACCTTGCGGGTCTGTAACAGTTATAATGGTATTGTTGAAACTGGCTTGAACATGAATAACCCCTTTTGTTATTCTACGTGCACTCTTCCGTAAACTAAAACGGGCATTCCTACGCAAACCAATACGCACTTTCTTACGTGAACCTACTTTTGGTATAGCTTTTGTCATATTTTATTATCTCATAAATATGAGTTAGAAATAACAAAAAGAAAAAAAGATACAAAGATATCCGTTTCAGGGTTAAATATATCCTTTACTTTAATTTTTTTATTTGGAATTTAGACATTTCTGCGGGTACTTTTTTTTTACTTTTTAGAATTAGAAATAGAAAGGAAAGCTCCTTTTTCGAAGATTACCCCTGTCTTTGTTTATGCTTCGGATTGGAACAAATGACTCTAATTCGCCCGCGCCTTCGAATCAGTCGACATTTTGTACAAATTTTACGAACGGAAGCTCTTATTTTCATATTTAGGTATTCCTTTCTTAAACTATGAATCTACTCTTTGGGAAAAAATAAGTCTCTTCACTTAAATTTTGAAATTTGGAATTTATTACCCTAGAAAAACCTAATCCTTTGAATCTTTGGTATCCTTCAAATCTTCAGTATCCTTCGAGTCTTCAGTACGCTTCGAATCCTTATGGGGAAGTCTATAAATTATACGTCCCTTGCTTGAATCATAACGACTTACTTCAATTTTGACCCTATCCCCCATCAGTATTCGTATAGAACTGGACCGGATTTTTCCTGAAATATAACCCAGGATGATGGTGTCATTCTCTAAGCGAACTCGGAACATTCCGTTGGGTAGGGCTTCCGTAACTAAACCTTCGAAAGTTACTTTTGCTTCTCTCGGGTTTTTTTTTTCTCTCCTATTTTTTTTTTCTGTCATATTTTTTTCTCCTATTTTTCTATTTTCATTTTCAAAATAGGAAGTTCGAGATAGAATTCGGATACTATAGGCGGGGTCATTACCATATATAACATAAGACTTCTCCCCCAATTCTGTTTAGTCGAGCTTCTCGATCTGTCATTATACCTTGAGAAGTAGAAAGAATAGCAATTCCCATTCCGCCCAAAACCTTAGGAATTCCTTGATAGTTAGCATAAATTCGTAAGCCAGGTCGGCTGATACGCTTTAAAAAGGTTCTAGTTCTATATATTCCTTTTCTAGTCTTTTTCTTTTGATGTCGCAAAGTTGAAACCAAGAAATATCTGTTACTTTCCTGATGTTTCCGAACACTTTCAATAAAACCCTCTCGTAGAAGTATTTTAACAATGTTTTCCGTAATATTTGTAGATACTACTCGAACAGTTCCTTTTTTACTCATGTCTGCGTTTCTTATAGAGGTTAGTAAATCAGCAATAGTGTCCTTGCCCATAAGACTCTAATTCTAGGTTCCTCCTAATTTTTTGATAATCAACATGTTTTCCTTTTTCTTTTCATTTTGGATTTTAAAGCATATACGTGAAACACAATCTACTAATTTTTTCTTTGATCTATATCTCCTCTACTAGTATTTATAATACTTCAGGAGCTAATGAAACTATTTTAGTAAAATTCAATTCTCTCAATTCCTCGGCAATCGCGCCAAAAACTCGAGTTCCTTTTGGATTTCCTTTTTGATCAATGATAACTGCTGCATTGTCGTCATAGCGTATTATTATACCGTCTTCACATTTGAATTCTTTACATGTACGTACAATTACAGCTCGAATTACTTCGGATCTTTCTAGAGGCATTTGGGGCACTGCGTCTTTGATTACAGCAACAATAACGTCACCAATACGAGCATATCGCTGATTACCCGCAGCTCCTATGACTCGAATACACATCAATTTTCGAGCTCCACTGTTATCCGCTACATTTAAAAGGGTCTGAGGTTGAATCATATTATTTGGATTTCAATTTGTTATTTCACTGTAAAGGGATGAAAGAAATATTGTCTTTACAGAAAGAAAAACCTGGGGTTTTTTATCTTCAATACTCCTTTTTTGGGTTTTCTATTTCTAATCTAAGAAATTGACTTCGTATGGGCATTTTACTGGCAGCTATGCAGATAGCTGCTCTAGCTACAGTTTCAGATACTCCGCTCATTTCATAAAGTATTCGACCTGGTTTAACAACGGCTACCCAATATTCGGGGGATCCCTTTCCCGAGCCCATACGTGTTTCTGTGGGTCTTATTGTAACCGGTTTGTCGGGAAATATACGTACCCATAGTTTTCCACCACGACGTGCATATCGTGTCATTGCTCTTCGTCCTGCTTCTATCTGTCTCGCTGTGATCCAAGCGGGTTCAAGTACTTGAAGAGCATATCTACCAAAACAAATACGATTGCCTCGGCAGGATTTTCCCTTCATTCTTCCTCTATGTTGTTTACGAAATCTAGTTCTTTTGGGGTTATAGTCGATGGTTTTTTCTTAGTTCCATCTCTACTGCAAAACTGGACATGAGAGTTTCTTCTCATCCAGCTCCTCGCGAATGAAATGAAAAAGCGTGCAAATTTCTCTAATTCCATAATATTCAAAAATATTACGGATAGATACACATCAATAGAGAAGATCTAGAATATATCCAAATTCTATATTTGTAGATAATGTAATCTTTCTTTTTTAGAAGGAATATCCTTATTTTTACTCTTATTGAATCGTGGTAAAGTATTCTAATTCAATAAAGATTTCGCGGGCGAATATTTACTCTTTCTTGTCTTATTTGTTAATTTTATAACCTTACCAAATAAAGCAATTTTTTTGGTTTGTTCCGCCATCCCACCCAATGAAGTATTAGGATTCTTTTCAATAAAATCCATCCTATATAGTCATAGGTTTTGTCGTTCCCACAGCTTCTCCTTTAATGGTTAGGTTTGAATCCAGCAATGGAGCTTCCAAACTTTCCAAGTTAATTTTCTCAGTTTTATTAACCCTGGCTGCTCTTTATTATTGCTTTAATTTTTTTTTGTTTCAAAATTACGATTTCAAATTTTAATTCTCTCTTATTTTTATTATTTTATTATATTGATGCTTTATCACATTGCCTTTTATTTTTATGATGTAATTCATAGACCATACACATTGGAATCTTATATCTTTCTTATTCTTCTTCCTTCTATCTATCATCCCTCCTTTTATCCACATCCCTTTAGTTTTGCTTCACAACCTAGAATCCGGTTTCTTTTTTAGAGAAAAAAATGCAGTTGCTACAACTATATGATAGATCCACTCATTTATGATAGATGTATTTATTCACATAGTGACTGTTTCTTAGTTAGGATCTCGACAATACGAAGCAATAGGTTGCTTATTAGTTAATTTTCTATAATTACTAAGTTTTTTTCTATTTTTAGTAGGGTTCAGTCAATTTTTTTTTTTTATTTCTATTTTTGACCCTAAAGAAAAAACTAACGAGTCACACACTAAGCATAGCAATTATATTAAAAGATTTATCAATTTTCATTAAATCTTATAGAAAGAGGTATAATTTCTTCTTTTTTCAGGGATTTTGGGAAAAATAAGGCTCTTGTCTTTTTTATTCTATCACTGACCAGAATGAGAAGGCAAGGTTAGTTATTCTTCTTCTACGAATATCCAAATTTTTACACCTAATACTCCATAGATAGTTCGAATTGGATAGCAGCAATAATCAATTTTAGCGCGAATTGTTTGGAGGGGAAGTCTACCCTTTTTGATGCATTCGGCACGTGCAATTTCTTTCCCTCCTAGACGACCTGCAATTTTGATTTTTACTCCCTTTATATCTGCTTTTTTAGTTAATTCAATGGCTTTTTTCATTGCCTTTCGGAATGAAACTCTATTTTTTAATTGGAAAGCTATATATTCTGCAAGAATGGTAGGTTGTCTATAAGGTTCTTTAACTTTTTCGATAGCAATATTAAGTCTCTGGTTTACAGAATTAACTTCCTTTTGGATATCTTTTTCTAATTCTTCGATTGTTCCTTTTTTCTTTAATAAATTTGGGAATCCAATATGGATTATAACGTGAATTGTATCGATTTCTTTTTGAATTTCTATATGTGTAATTACTTCGGAACTTGAGTCTGATTCTATTTTTCTATTCGAGCTTTTTTTCCTATTCTTTTGTATATAGTTCTTGATACAATTCCGTATTTTTTTATCTTCTTGTAGACCTTCAGAATAATTTTTTGGTTGTGCGAACCAAAAGGAATGGTGATTTTGGGTTGTACCAAGTCTGAAACCAAGTGGATTTATTTTTTGTCCCATATTTTTCTATTCTATTTTTTTTTTTTTTTTACTGGGAATCGAAATCTTAGGTTAATCTAAAGGTTATTTAGATTTCTTTACTATATTTAGTACAATTGTTATATTACACATGGTTTTTTTTATAGGATAACCACGCCCTCGAGCCCGAGGTCTAAATTTTTTCATAATAGTACTCCTACTGACTTCGGCTTTTGTTATGAATAAATTTGCTTTGTCGAAATCCCTATAATGAGTAGCATTTGCTGCTGCCGAATAAACCAACTTTAAGATGGGATAAGATGCTCGATAAGGCATGAGGTTCAGTATCATAACAGTTTCCTCGTAGTAACGCCAGCGAATCTCATCAAGAACTCTTTGTGCTTTGAAAACAGACATATTTATGCGTTTTTGTGCTTTGAAAACCCGTTCGAACTTAAGTAGACGATCAGTTGGAACTTTTCTTGCGAGTTTACGTAGCCCGTTCTTCTTCTTCTTTATCCTAGAGGTATACTTTACCAATTTGAAACTTGTCATAAATAAGGTTATTACCCGCCTACCTTTACTTTATTTGAATCCTATAAATTTTGTTTATTCTGAATCTTTCTATTCTTAATTCAGTTAACGACGAGATTTAGTATCCTTTCTTGCACTTTCATAACTCGTGAAATGCCGAGTAGGCACGAATTCCCCCAATTTGCGACCTACCATAGGATTTGTTATGTAAATAGGTATATGTTCCTTTCCATTATGAATCGCGATTGTATGGCCAACCATTGCGGGTAGAATGCTAGATGCCCGGGACCACGTTACTATTGTTTCTTTCTCCTCCTTCATATTGACCTTTTCTATTTTTGTCAATAAATGACGAGCTACAAAAGGATTCGTTTTTTTTCGTGTCACAGCTGATTACTCCTTTTTTTCATTTTAAAGAGTGGCATCCTATGTCCACTATCTCGATCGAGGTATGGAGGTCAGAATAAATAGAATAATGATGAGTGGAAAAAAGAGAAAATCCTTTAGCTGGATAAGGGGCGGATGTAGCCAAGTGGATCAAGGCAGTGGATTGTGAATCCACCATGCGCGGGTTCAATTCCCGTCGTTCGCCCATCGCATTATTGCAATGCAATTTTCCATATTCCTAGTTACGTATTTACTTACGGCGACGAAGAATAAAACTATCACTATATTTTTTCCTTTTCCTAGTTCTTCTTCCAAGCGCAGGATAACCCCAAGGGGTTGTGGGTTTTTTTCTACCAATGGGGGCTTTCCCTTCCCCGCCCCCATGGGGGTGGTCCACAGGGTTCATAACTACCCCTCTTACTACGGGGCGTTTACCTAGCCAACACTTAGATCCGGCTCTACCCAAACTTTTTTGGTTCACCCCAACATTACCCACTTGTCCGACTGTTGCTAAGCAGTTTTGGGATACCAAACGGACCTCCCCAGATGGTAATCTTAAAGTGGCCAATTTACCCTCTTTTGCAATCAGTTTCGCTACAGCACCTGCTGCTCTAGCTAATTGCCCACCCCTTCCACGTGTGATTTCTATGTTATGTATGGCCGTGCCTAAGGGCATATCGGTTGAAGTAGATTCTTCTTTTTTCTCAAAAAACCCCTTCCCAAACTGTACAAGCTTCTTCCAAAGCATACGGCTTTCTAGATGTATATGACGATCTCTAGACAGATGGATCTTATATGAATCGTATGATGAAGTACCACATGAGTGGATATATAGAAAAGGAATCCAAATCTGCCGAATCGCTCATGTTATGATCTTCTACATCCTAGGTCTTCGCGTTCCGTCATCTGGCTTATGTTCTTCATGTAGCATTCAGATCGAATGACTCTATGAAATTACGTCGATACTTCCACATATTATGGGTAACGTAGGAGACATCCCTATTTTCACCCGGGGGTCTTAATTACCACTGCTTAGCTTTCAATTCGCCTCTGACCATCAAATTAAATGTGAATAACCCGTCCTCCTCTCTTTGAAACAAGGGGCGCTTCCGGTTCTGTGCGTGCTTCAAACAATTTTGTCTTCTCCATATTACCATATCTCTAGAGTCAATAATTTTCTATGAGGAACTACTGAACTCAATCACTTGCTGCCGTTACTCAACAGTTTTCTGTTGAGGTCTATCCCGTAGAGGTAGTCAAATTGGATCAGTGATCGATTTCTAGGTTTCGTCGTAAACCTAATTGGTTACTTCCAATTACGTAAATCAATAGTTCAAACCGCACTCAAAGGTAGGGCATTTCCCATTGATATAGGAACTTTTGTACCAGAAACAATAGTATCTCCAATTATAGCCCCTCTGGGATGTAAAATATATCTCTTCTCACCATCCCCATAGTGTATGAGACAAATGTATGCATTTCGATTAGGGTCGTATTCTATGGTTACGATTCTACCAGATATGTCTTTTTGATTCCGTCGAAAATCGATTTTACGGTATAGGCGCTTATGACCTCCCCCTCTATGCCTTGCGGTAATGATTCCTCTGGCATTACGACCTTTACCACAACGGTGCCGTCCATGGATCAATTTATTTCGTGGATTGGATTTCACTTGCCTGTCTACGGTTCCCTTGCGTGTGCTCGGGATAGGTGTTTTGTATAAATGTTTCGCCGTATTATTAAGTATTCTCCTTTAGTTCTTTTCTCTATCTAGAAGTGGAATAGAATAACCCGGTTGAAGGGTAATGATCATACGTCTGTAATGCATTGTATGTCCCAGAATAGGTCCCATTCTTCTACCCTTTCCGGGTAGTCGATGGCTATTCACAGCTACTACCTTAACACCAAAGAAGAGCTCGACCCAATGCTTTATTTCTGTCTTAGTGAATCCCGATTCGACATTAAAAGTATATTGATTCTTTCCCAATAAACGAAGACTCTTTTCTGTAAAGACTGCGTATTTGATTCCATCCATAAATCGACTTTCCCTCCTATGCTCTGAGTTCCAGTATCGATAAGAATTCGAGTTCTTATTGTTCTTATGTTATGGTATGAATATACCATACCAATTCGTTATGTATGGATGATGGATGAGATTCCATGGATAGAGAGCCAGTTCCAATAGACTTATGGAACGTTCCCGTTCGCGTGCATCCAGCAGGAATTGAACCCGCAAATTTACCAATTATGAGTTGGGCGCTTTAACCATTCAGCCATGGATGCTTAACAGGGATCATCGT